TCGTTTACTTATGTTTTCTCATATGAATCTCTTGTCTCCAGCTATTGGAGATCCCATTTCCGTACCAACTCAAGATATGCTTATTGGACTCTATATATTAACGATCGGGAATCGTCGAGGTATTTGTTCAAATAGGTATAATCCATGTAATCGAAGAAACTATCAAAATGAAACGGTTGACGATAATAAGTATACGAAAGAGAAAGAACCCTATTTTTGTAGTTCCTATGATGCACTTGGAGCTTATCGGCAGAAACGAATCAATTTAGATAGTCCTTTGTGGCTCCGGTGGCGACTCGATCAACGTGTCATTGCCTCAAGAGAAGTTCCCATCGAAGTTCAATATGAATCTTTGGGTACCTATCATGAGATTTATGGGCACTATCTAATAGTAAGAAGTGTAAAAAAAGAAATCCTTTGTATATACATTCGAACAACTGTTGGTCATATTTCTTTTTATCGAGAAATAGAAGAAGCCATACAAGGGTTTTGTCGGGCCTACTCATACGATACCTAAGCTAAGTAATTATGTGATACCGTGGGAATTCGGTTCTCTACGGCTCAACCGGTATCATAATTCCTGAATTTCTACGTGAATCAAGATCGAGGAAAGGAAGTCTTCAAATCACTGACTCAAACCCATTGTCGAATCCTACTCAGCGGAATATGGAGGTACTTATGGCAGAACGGGCCGATCTGGTTTTTCACAATAAAGTGATAGATGCAACTGCCATGAAACGACTTATTAGCAGATTAATAGATCACTTCGGAATGGCATATACATCGCACATCCTGGATCAAGTAAAGACTCTGGGTTTCCAGCAAGCCACTGCTACATCCATTTCATTAGGAATTGATGATCTTTTAACAATACCTTCTAAGGGATGGCTAGTCCAAGATGCTGAACAACAAAGTTTGATTTTAGAAAAGCACCATCATTATGGGAATGTACACGCGGTAGAAAAATTGCGTCAATCCATTGAGATATGGTATGCTACAAGTGAATATTTGAGACAAGAAATGCATCCTAATTTTAGGATGACTGATCCTTCTAATCCAGTCCATATAATGTCCTTTTCGGGAGCTAGAGGAAATGCATCTCAGGTACACCAATTAGTAGGTATGAGAGGATTAATGTCGGACCCACAAGGACAAATGATTGATTTACCCATTCAAAGCAATTTACGCGAAGGACTTTCTTTAACGGAATATATAATTTCCTGCTACGGAGCCCGCAAAGGAGTTGTGGATACTGCTGTACGAACATCAGATGCTGGATACCTCACGCGTAGACTTGTTGAAGTAGTTCAACACATTGTTGTGCGTAGAACAGATTGTGGCACTATCCGAGGTATTTCCGTGAGTCCTCGAAATGGGATGGCGGAAAAAATTTTGATCCAAACACTAATTGGTCGTGTATTAGCAGACGATATATATATGGGTCTACGATGCATTGCCACTCGAAATCAAGATATTGGTATTGGACTTGTCAATCGATTCATAACCTTTCGAGCACAATCAATATATATTCGAACCCCCTTTATTTGCAGGAGTACATCTTGGATCTGTAGATTATGTTATGGTCGGAGTCCCACTCATGGCGACCTGGTCGAATTGGGAGAAGCAGTAGGTATTATTGCAGGTCAATCAATTGGGGAACCAGGGACTCAACTAACATTAAGAACTTTTCATACCGGTGGAGTATTTACAGGTGGTACTGCAGAACATGTACGAGCTCCTTCTAATGGAAAAATAAAATTCAATGAGGATTTGGTTCATCCCACACGTACACGTCATGGACATCCTGCTTTTCTATGTTATATAGACCTGTATGTAACTATTGAGAGTCAAGATATTCTACATAATGTGAATATTCCACCAAAAAGTTTTCTTTTAGTTCAAAACGATCAATATGTAGAATCAGAACAAGTGATTGCTGAGATTCGCGCTGGAACATCCACTTTCAATTTTAAAGAGAGGGTTCGAAAACATATTTATTCTGACTCAGAGGGAGAAATGCACTGGAGTACCGATGTGTACCATGCGCCTGAATATAGATATGGTAATGTTCATCTCTTACCAAAAACAAGTCATTTATGGATATTATCAGGAGGTCCGTGCAGATCCAGTATAGTCACTTTTTCGCTCCACAAGGATCAAGATCAAATGAATGTTCATTCTCTTTCTGTCGAACGGAGATATATTTCTGACCTCTCAGTGACTAATGATCGAGTGAGACACAAATTGTTTAGTTCGGATCCTTCCAGTAAAAAAGGGAAGGGGATTCTTGATTATTCAGGACCTGATCGAATCATATCTAATGGTCATTGGAATTTCCTATATCCTGCCATTCTCCACGAGAATTCTGATTTATTGGCGAAAAGGCGAAGAAATAGATTCATCATCCCATTCCAATATGATCAAGAACGGGAGAAAGAACTAATGCCCCGTTCTGGTATCTCGATTGAAATACCCATAAATGGGATTTTACGTAGAAATA